TTTCAATACTCACTCGTTGTTAGTTAACAATTCCAACGATTGGATCATATGCTTAATTCTAATAGGAAATAAAATAGGAAAATGATTATTCATCGGATTATTCATCGAATGACTATTCATCTATTATATTTTCATCAAATAGGGGACGGGAAGACTCTATGAAAAAATGGTGGTTCAATTCGATGTTGTCTAAGGGGAAGTTAGAACATAAGTGTGGGCTAAGTAAATCAATAAATAGTCTTAATGCTCTTGGACATACCGGGGGAAGTGAAGAGCCCATTCTAAATGATAAGGAGAAAAACATTCCTAGTTGGAATGATAGTGGTAGTTATAGTTTCAGTAATGTTGATTGTTTATTTGATATCAGGAATATTTGGAGTTTGATCTCTGATAACACTTTTTTAGTTAGGGATGGTAATGGTGACTGTTATTCTGTATATTTTGACATTGAAAATTGTATTTTTGAGATTGACAATAATCGTTTTTTTCCGAGTGAACTAGAAAGCTTTTTTTCCAGTTATTTGAATAATAGGACTAAGAGTAACAATCACTACTATTATCATTACATGTATGATACTCAATCTAGTTGGAATAATCACATTAATAGTTGCATTGATAGTTATCTTCGTTTTGAAGTCAGTATTCATAGTTCCATTTTCGATGGTACCGAAAATGACAGTGACAGTTACATTTCTAGTTTCATTTGTACTGAAGGCGTAAGCAGTAGTGAAAGGGGGCATTCTAGTATAAGAACTGGTGGTAACAGCCGCGATTTCAATATAAGAGGAAGATCTAATGGTTTTGATATAAATAATAAAAAATACAGAAGTTTATGGGTTCAATGCGAAAATTGTTATGGATTAAATTATAAAAAATTTTTTAGGTCGAAAATGAATATTTGCGAACAGTGTGGATATCATTTGAAAATGAGTAGTTCAGATAGAATCGAACTTTTGATTGATCCGGGCACTTGGGATCCTATGGATGAAGATATGGTCTCCACGGACCCCATTGAATTTCATTCAGAAGAGGAACCTTATAGAGATCGTATCGATTCTTATCAAAGAAGGACAGGTTTAACTGAAGCTGTTCAAACGGGCATAGGTCAACTAAACGGTATTCCCACAGCAATTGGGGTTATGGATTTTCAGTTTTTGGGGGGTAGTATGGGATCCGTAGTAGGCGAGAAAATCACTCGTTTGATCGAGTATGCTACTAATAGATCTTTACCTGTCATTATTGTGTGTGCTTCTGGAGGAGCACGCATGCAAGAAGGAAGTTTAAGCTTGATGCAAATGGCTAAAATATCTTCTGCTTCATATAATTATCAATCAAATAAAAAGTTATTCTATGTATCAATCCTTACATCTCCTACAACTGGTGGAGTAACTGCCAGTTTTGGTATGCTGGGGGATGTCATTATTGCTGAACCCAATGCCTACATTGCTTTTGCGGGTAAAAGAGTAATTGAACAAACATTGAATAAAGCAGTACCCGACGGTTCACAAGCGGCTGAGTATTTATTCCATAAGGGCTTATTCGACCCAATCGTACCGCGTAATCTTTTAAAAGGCGTCCTGAGTGAGTTATTTCAGCTCCACGGTTTCTTTCCTTGAAAAAAAAAATATCGAAATAAAATGAAAATATAGATATAGAAGTGATTTCTATGTCTACCAAGAACTCCCATTTTTTACTAGGAATACCCCCGTTTCTTGGATTGAATTAGTTTAGTTAGAATCGCAAACTTATAATAAACTCTTTAATTTGAATAAAAAACTCCTTATTTTATTAGAAAGATAGATAGAATATAAGGATGGGAAAATTAATAAAATTTCTTAAACTTAAGGTATCATGCATATTCGTATAGAAAGATGAATAGGTACACTTCATTTAGTTTTCATTCCTTGCACTTATTAACTACTTAATATTATTTATAGTAGTTTATAATAGATATACTTAAGAATAGTTTATAATAGATATACTTAAGATATCTTTATAATAGGTACAAATATTAAATCGAGGTACCCATTCTATGACAGATCTTAACTTACCCTCTATTTTTGTCCCTTTAGTGGGCCTAGTATTTCCGGCGATTGCAATGGCTTCTTTATTTCTTCATGTTCAAAAAAATAAGATTGTCTAGATCCGATGGGACCCAATTTCAGCAATTTATTTCAACACGGAATCATAATACAGATATTTATTTGGTAAAGATATTTTTCTATTTGATAATGGAAAGTCAATGTATCTAACCAATTCCTCCTAATGGTTCATATCGGAATAGTGCTAGTTGATGAAAGTTATTTCGGCAAAAAGGAAAGTCAAAATTTTTTCTCAATTCCAATCGAATGCAATCGGATCTAGTATAGTATGAACTGGCGATCAGAACATATATGGATAGAACTTATAACAGGGTCCCGAAAAGCAAGTAATTTTTGCTGGGCCTGTATACTTTTTTTAGGTTCACTAGGATTCTTAGTGGTTGGAACTTCCAGTTATCTTGGTAGGAATCTGATACCTGGATTTCCATCTCAGCAAATCATTTTTTTCCCACAAGGGATCGTGATGTCTTTCTATGGGATCGCGGGTCTATTCATTAGTTCCTATTTGTGGTCCACAATTTCGTGGAATGTAGGTAGTGGTTATGACCTATTCGATAGAAAAGAAGGAATAATGTGTATTTTTCGTTGGGGATTCCCCGGAATAAATCGTCGCATCTTCCTTCGCTTCTTTATGAAAGATATCCAATCAATCAGAATGGAGGTTAAAGAGGGTCTTTTTCCTCGTCGTATTCTTTATATGGAAATCAGAGGCCAAGGAACCATTCCCTTGACTCGTACTGATGAGAATTTGACTCCACGAGAAATTGAGCAAAAAGCTGCCGAATTGGCCTATTTCTTGCGCGTACCAATAGAAGTATTTTGAAATGAACTGAAGGAAGAATGAAGGTTTTCTCCGCATAATGGAAGGAACTTGCGAATTTCCTTTTGAATACAATTGAAGTTTCTTCAGAATGTTCATTCGAGCAAAACATGTTAGATTCCATTTCCTTGTTCCTTTGGTGCAACGACCCGCATAGAATAAAACAAAAGTAGGAGAACGTATATGGAAGAACTTTAATAAAAACAATTATAAACTATAAGAAAATAAGAAGCAATTTTTTTCTATAGAAAAACGATTTTGTATGCGTATAGAGCCCAACTCAATTCTTTTATACTAGTAAAAAGTCTAATAAGTCTAATTAAGTATGAATTCATCAAATAAAATATCCTAATATGTATTTCGTAATACAGAATTCATCTTTTTAGGTTAGGCCTCAGATTTTGAATTGATGCCATATTCCTGCGCTGCGGTCCGCATAATATTCATTACTTCAAGTCACTTTTTCCAGTATTTATGGAAATGAAGATGAAATTCATTCGAATTTGCCCAATTGAGATATCCGGAAATCCCATTTACTTATAATTTACTTATTTTATATATATTTATTTTATATTTATATATTTTTTTTTTTTTTCATCCGAAAGGGGATCCTTATTTGATTTCTATATTCCTTCTAGATCTAAGGACTCCATTTTTACACAAAAGTGGGAATAGATCTATAGGTTCGATACCTTGTTATAGAACTCGCGCTTTAGAGAAATATCAGTATAGAGTTGACAAATGAAACAGTTCATTAACAATTCACAGATAAAAAATGAAAAAAAAAAGCATTGACTTCCCTCCCATATCTTGCATCTATAGTATTTTTGCCCTGGTGGGTCTCTCTCTCATTTCAAAAAAGTCTGGAACCTTGGATTATTAATTGGTGGAATACTAGGCAATCCGAAACTTTTTTGAATAATATTCAGGAGAAAAATGTTTTAGAAAAATTCCTAGAATTAGAAGAACTATTCTTGTTGGACGAAATGATAAAAGAATACCCGGAGACACATATACAAAAGCTTCGTATAGGAATACACAAGGAAACAATACAATTGGTCAAAACGCACAATGAATATCATCTCCATATCATTTTGCATTTGTCGACAAATATAATCTGTTTCGCTATTCTAAGTGGTTATTTTATTCTGGGTAATGAAGAACTTGTCATTCTTAATTCTTGGATTCAGGAATTCTTCTATAATTTAAGTGACACAATAAAAGCTTTTTCGATTCTTTTAGTTACTGATTTATGGATCGGATTTCACTCGACCCATGGTTGGGAACTAATAATTGGTTCGATCTACAATGATTTTGGATTGGCTCATAACGAGCAAATTATATCTGGTCTTGTTTCTACTTTTCCGGTTATTCTAGATACAATTGTGAAATATTGGATCTTCCGTTTTTTAAATCGCGTATCTCCTTCGCTTGTAGTCATTTATCATTCAATGAATGAATGAAGAACTTATTTGATCCCCGGATGGATATCAATCCAAAATTTTCTTCGCGTATAAAGAAAGCGTTTTCTATTTTTATTATTCTTTATACTTCTACCTCTTCAAGGTATTCGTTCTATTTCAGTAGAATTATTTCAGTACAACGGCAGACTCGTGGATAGGGAACTATACTAGCTACCTATCTAATTTATTGTAGAAATTCCGGGATCAATGATTGGATCATGCAAAATAGAAATACTTTTTCTTGGGTAAAGGAACAGATGACTCGATTTATTTCTGTATCGATCATGATATATGTAATAACTCGAACATCTATTTCAAATGCGTATCCCATTTTTGCGCAGAAAGGTTATGAAAATCCACGAGAAGCAACTGGGCGAATTGTATGCGCCAATTGCCATTTAGCTAATAAGCCTGTGGATATTGAAGTTCCGCAAGCTATACTTCCTGATACTGTATTTGAAGCGGTTGTTCGAATTCCTTATGATATGCAACTGAAACAAGTTCTTGCTAATGGTAAAAAGGGAGCTTTGAACGCGGGAGCTGTTCTTATTTTACCCGAGGGATTCGAATTAGCCCCCCCCGATCGTATTTCCCCCGAGGTGAAAGAAAAGATAG